CTATGGTTGAGTATTCCAAACTCATTCTTTTAATCTTTACATTTAATCCAAATAATTGTCCCACTACCCTTAAAAAGTTTAGGCTGTTCCCATTTCGCTCGCCGCTACTAAGGGAATCGTTTTTACTTTCTTTTCCTCTAGATACTAAGATGTTTCAATTCTCTAGGTTCGCTCTTTCTTATCTATATATTCAATAAGGAGTTATTTATAAAGTTTCCTCATTCGGAGACCTCCGGATCTTAGCTTGTTTCCAGCTCCCCGAAGCGTTTCGTCGGTAACCACGTCCTTCGTCGCTTCTGAATGCCAAGGTATCCCCCATAAACTCTTAATTCCTTGAATTTAACAAAGAAACTTAAAGTTTCTAATTCTTTAAAAACAAAACCCATATTTTGCTATAAATGTGGAGGTAAGCGGATTCGAACCGCTGACAACCGCCGTGCAAAGGCGATGCTCTACCAACTGAGCTATACCCCCGCTGGGCCATTCTGGATTTGAACCAGAGACCTCGCCCTTATCAGGGGCGCGCTCTAACCAACTGAGCTAATAGCCCTTTGAATCTTTAGATTCAAATAGTATTTATTTTAATCGACCACAATTTAATGATAAAGATTAATACAATTCTTTAAAAAGGAGGTGATCCAACCGCACCTTCCAGTACGGTTACCTTGTTACGACTTCACCCTAGTCACTAATTCTACCTTAGGCATCCTCCTCCAATTGGTTAGAGTAACGACTTCGGGCATAACCAGCTTCCATGGTGTGACGGGCGGTGTGTACAAGGCCCGGGAACGAATTCACCGCTGTGTAGCTGACCAGCGATTACTAGCGATTCCACCTTCATGCAGGCGAGTTGCAGCCTGCAATCCGAACTTAGAACGAGTTTATAGATTAGCTAGTCTTCGCAGAGTTGCATCTCATTGTCTCGTCCAATGTAGCACGTGTGTAGCCCAGGGTGTAAGGGGCATGCTGACTTGACGTCGTCCCCGCCTTCCTCCGGTTTATAACCAGCAGTCTTTCTAGAGTTCCATAAAGGCAACTAAAAACAAGGGTTGCGCTCGTTGCGGGACTTAACCCAACATCTCACGACACGAGCTGACGACAGCCATGCACCACCTGTGTATACGTTCCAAACGGCACTTTCTTTTTTCAAAGAAATTCGTATCATGTCAAACCCTGGTAAGGTTCTTCGCGTTGCATCGAATTAAACCACATGCTCCACCGCTTGTGCGGGCCCCCGTCAATTCCTTTGAGTTTCACTCTTGCGAGCATACTTCCCAGGCGGGATACTTAACGCGTTAGCTTTGATACTGCACAGGTCGATCTGTTCAACATCTAGTATCCATTGTTTACAGCTAGGACTACTGGGGTATCTAATCCCATTTGCTACCCTAGCTTTCGTCTCTGAGTGTCAGTAATAGCCCAGTAAAGTGCCTTCGCCATCGGTGTTCTTTCCAATATCTACGCATTTCACCGCTCCACTGGAAATTCCCTTTACCCCTACTATACTCTAGTCTAATAGTTTCGACTGCAGTTTTGAAGTTAAGCTTCAAGATTTAACAGCCGACTTATTAAACCACCTACAGACGCTTTACGCCCAGTGATTCCGGATAACACTTGCATCCTCCGTCTTACCGCGGCTGCTGGCACGGAGTTAGCCGATGCTTATTCTTCAGGTACACGTCATATCTTCCTCCCTGAAAAAAGAGGTTTACAACCCATAGGCAGTCTTCCCTCACGCGGTATTGCTCCGTCAGGCTTTCGCCCATTGCGGAAAATTCCCCACTGCTGCCTCCCGTAGGAGTCTGGACCGTGTCTCAGTTCCAGTGTGTCTGATCGTCCTCTCAAACCAGATACTGATCGTCGCCTTGGTAAGCCATTACCTTACCAACAAGCTAATCAGCCGCGAGCTTTTCTTTAGGCAGATAAATCTATTTCACTCTTAAGCATATGGGGTATTAGCAATCGTTTCCAATTGTTATCCCCCTCCTAAAGGTAAATTCTCACGTGTTACTCACCCGTCCGCCACTTGAGTTAAAAACTCTCGTACGACTTGCATGTGTTAGGCATACCGCCAGCGTTCATCCTGAGCCAGGATCAAACTCTCTTAAAATTTCCTTAAATTTCTATTAAATTTTTGATACCTTATAGTATACATATACTATGTCTTATAATGAAATTGATTTAATTATTATAAATCGTATAAAAGTTAATTAAAATAATTTAACTGTGAAATATATTTCCATAAATCTGTGAGACTTTGACTATTTCATTAATAATAATGTTATTATCTAATAGTTGATTTATCGAACAAATAAAATTTGTTGGAATCTCATGAAAATGATTACCAGTCGTCATCATAACTTGATGATTTATACGACTTTCGTACTCTGCTTGTAAAATACGCTCAGGAAGAAAATCAATCCCTAAATTACCATAATTTTTCAAAAAATATTCAAGGATTTCAGGTTTTTTCGTATACCAATATTCTCGAATGTTATCCGGGATTGGATATTTGTACCATAGAGAAGGTAGATAACGAAAAATTCTCACTTCATCAACTCCAAGTTTATTAATCAAATTAATTAATGCAGTATTATCTAATGAAGATAAGTCATTAATAGTAAAGTTTTCCCCTTCACTTGGAAGATAAGGCATCGTAAAAACTAATCTATTTAAACCATCTAATAAAAAACCAAGTAAACTAATAGAAATACTGGGTCCAATATCAATTCCTAAAATAATAGGAAAAGTTCCTGTAAATGCTGTTAGATACCATTCTGTTAAAACTCTTAGTGTATTAAAGGGCTCTTGATAAGGATTAAACATTAACCACCACCACATAGCTGCTCGTATTTCACATAATATTCTAAATTTATTTAAAAATTCAAAACTCCATTCTTGTAATGTTCGTAAATTTGTTGTATTAATATGTTGGTTCCCAAAGATTTGAATAATTTCTGAGATCCAATTTGGTAAAAATACTGGATTTTTTTGTGTAACAATTAAGTTGTAATAACCTTCGACAGAATCTGTGTAAAAAATGTTAGAAGAGTTATTAAAAATAGAGCCTTTAAAAACAAATATTTCTAGATAATTTTTAATTGATGTCGGGTTATCATAAGCAGTCTGACTAAGTAATACAAATGGATTAATTGACGTAAAGACATTACTTTCTATAAATGTCATCAAAAATCATCTCCTTTACATAAATTCTCATATAATTATCTTCAAATCTGATTTGTATTAAGTTTTTAGAGTAAGATGTTCTTATCGGGATAGTAGGATTTGAACCTACGACACCCTGCTCCCAAAGCAGGTACTCTACCAAACTGAGCTATATCCCGACAAACTTACTATATATTAATGTGACTAGAAGACATATATATGATATCATAAGTTAAATTGATTTAGCAACCTCTTTTTAATAATAGAAATTTTATTAATTATTAATTACCAAAAATTTTTATCTACTACAGTATAAAGAGAAATAGATTATATCAATTCGATATGATTATTGAAGGCAATTTCTCTAGAAATTAAGAAAAAAAATGAGTTTTCATTAATTCTTAAAATTAAAAAAGGAACCATATATTAAGTAGTTCCTTTTATGAAAAGCTCTTATTAATCTTTTTTCCAATTTCCTTCAATATAATCTAATGCATCTTGAACAGTAACAATTTCTCCAGCTGCTTCGTCATTAATGTCTATTTCAAATGCTTCTTCAAATGCCATAACTAATTCTACAACATCCAATGAATCAGCACCTAACTCTTTTGTAAAATTTGATTCGCGTTTAATATTACTTGGATCTATTCCTAACTGTACTCCAACAATATTTTGTAATTTTGTAAGATTATCCTCTGACATAATATTTTTCCTTTTTTATATAATTTTAGCTAAGATTGATATGAAATATAAATATATAATGTTGGTAAAAAAAGATTCCGTCTACACACATGCTATTTCTTAGTATACTATAAAATAGCAAAGAATTGATAGTACTTAAACTAAAAATTTAATAATTTAAAGATTGAAACAACTTGATTAGTTGATATACACTAGCTCGATTAACAATATAGATTGGAATATTTCTTTGTTTTGCCAACTTTTTTAATTTAAGATTTTGCTTAAGATGTTTTTTTAATCCAATAATTAAACTTGCTTGTTTAATTTCTTTTGTTACCAGAAATGTAAGTCCTAGCTTGCGGGTTGCTTCTTTAATTAAATTATTTGAAAGGGAATATGTATAAATTAATAATTTTTTAGTTTTCAAATTCCCATATTTTACATAGTTTTGTTGACTTAAAGTTGTCCAATTAGTGGAATTTGAAATATGAATTGGCTTCGAATAAGATTGGGAATTAAACAGGGGAACAGAATTAGAATTTGTTTGAAATTTTTTATATTTTAAAGAAGTCTTATCAGTTGTTGAAAACTGACGAATTTGAGAAACAGAATAATTATCACGTAAAATTAAATCAATAGAGTTTTTTACATTTTCATGAATCGTCCAAGAATTTTGTTCATTAATTTCAATTACTATTTGAAATGCTGGGTATGCTTTCCGTTCTAGAATACTTTTTTGTGTTCCTCGCCGTTTTGCTTCATCATCACTCAAAGTAACATATTGGATACCCCCAATTAGATCAGCTAAAGAAGGATTTTTTATTAAATTTTCTAAACAATTACCATGAGTTGTACCAACAAGTTGTACCCCTTTTTCAGCAATAGTTCGTGCAGCAAGAGCTTCAAGTTCAGTCCCAATTTCATCAATAATAATGATTTCAGGCATATGATTTTCCACTGCTTCAATCATAATTTGATGCTGAAATTCTGTTTTTGCAACCTGCATGCGACGGGCACGACCTATACCAGAATGAGGTATATCACTGTTTCCAGCAATTTCATTAGAAGTATCGACAATTATTACTCTTTTTCCCATTTCATCGGATAAAACTCTGCCAATTTCACGAATAATTGTGGTTTTACCCACACCAGGTTTGCCTAAAATTAAAATCGATTGACCTGATTGTAATAAATCACGAACTATACTAATTGTTCCAAAAATTGCACGACCAACCCGACAAGTTAATCCATTTATTAAAGCTTGTCGATTTCTAATACAACTTATACGATGCAAAGTCCGTTCAATACCAGCTCGATTATCATCACTAAAGTGACTAATTCTTTTTGTGATATAATCAATATCTTGCCATGAAACCATTTTTTGAGATAAATATTCTGATCCATTGGCAAATCGTGCCTCGGGGCGTCGTCCTAAATCCATCACAATTTCAACAAGTTTATCTTTGTTTCTATGATTAGTTAAATTTTCTTGAATAAAAAATGGTAAATTATCAAGTAATTTTTCTAAATCTTGATCTACACTCATAAAATTCTAAGATTATACTAACTTTCTAAATTACATTATAGTTATAATACTAATTAATATAAGCTTAAAAAGTTAGAAAAATTAGTAAAAGTATATGAAACCGACAAGCTTGAGATAACAACTTAAAGATTAGTTATTAATAAATTATTTTAATAGTAAAAAGTATAGTTTGAAAATTATCAATTCATAATTTAGTATTCAAATTTAATACTATTAAGTTGAAATAGCTATTAATTGATTAAATGTTTTTGTATCTAAGATAGCCAATTGTGCTAACATTTTCCGATTTAGATCAATATTAGCTTTTTTAAAATTATGGATTAATCGACTATAAGATGTACCGTTTAATTTTGAAGCAGCATTTATTCGAGTAATCCAAATTTTTCTAAAAGTACGTTTCTTTTGCTTTCGACCAACAAATGAATAGCGTAAAGCTTTCATTATTTGCTGATTAGCTACTCTAAAAAGTCGAGAATGTGCTCCACGATATCCTTTTGCAAGTTGTAAAATTTTGTTACGACGTTTTCGTGCAACATTCCCTCGTTTAACTCTGACCATTACTTTTTAATAAGGTAACATTAATTTAATAGGTTTACTATCACTAGTATTGACACAAATAGTTTGAGACAATTTACGTTTCTGAGTATTAGATTTTTTACATAAAAGATGACCTTTAAACGCATGACGACGTAAAAATTTACCCGTCCCTGTTCTTTTATATCTTTTTTGTGCAGATTTTCGAGTTTTAATTTTTGGCATAAATTTTTAATTTTTTTCAGACGAATATAATTCTTTAAAATAAAGAGTTGACTTTAAAGGGTGTGAATATAAACTTTGATCACCAAAATTCCAGTCTACAGGACAAGCATGACCTGGATTATCTTTGATATATTGAATTGCTTTTAAAATACGAAGAATTTCATTAATGCTTCTCCCACATAATAAATTATTAACATTATAATATTGAATGACTCCTTCCTTGTCAATAATGAATAATCCTGGTAAAGCCATACCATCATCAGTAAGTAATTTATAATCGTTTGTAATTGTTTGACGGAGGTCTGAAATTAATGGATATTTTAAACCTTCTAAACCCCCTTCATCGCGACTCGAAATAAGATATCGTAAATGACAAAATGGACTATCTACCGAAATAGCAAGAATTTGAGTCGATAATTTTCGGAATTCTTTAATACGGTCACTTAATGCTAATAGTTCTGTAGGAGAGACCGGAGTAAAATTAGCAGGATAAAAAACAAGAATGACGTACTTTTTACCACGATAATCAGAAAGGCGAATCTTTCCTAGTTTTTTTTTATAGACACCTACGGTAATAAAATTGGGAGCTAATTTCCCAATTTGAGGATAATTTATCATATTAGGTTAATCGATTAAAAATTTTAATTAAAAAATAATATCAAAAATAAAAAAGTAGAGCAATCTTAGTAGAAATTACCTTACTTTTTTATTTAAAAAATTACGAGGTTAATCTATTTCGCTGGAGGAGCTTCTACTTCAACTAATTCGTTTAAAGCAAAATTATTTGTATTTGTTCCACTGTAATTAACATTTTCAAATCGAACTACAACTGGGTAACGAATCCCACTTTGATCCACAGTTGCAACGATTCCAGTTTGATTAAACCAATAAGATTCTTTTCTAAGAATTTTAACTTTTGATCCACGACTAACCATAAAACCACATCCAATATTAAGTATAAATAATATATTTTCTATTTCGAAAACTAATTAGTAGTTTACTAATTTTATTAGATTAACTTATTAAGACTATATTATTAAGAAAAATTTAAAATTAGTTGTT